AAAATGACTCAAAAAAAAGGGAGGTGAGTTCTATGGATGGAATCCATTATACATTCATTGTATATTTGAGTTTTTACCTGTATATGAAATTAATTGGCTGATATTGATATTAATAATGGAAGGGGGTCTTTTTATGACACCGAGAGAAGCCCAAACTCCTGGAATGGTTTCTCTTTTATCTACTAAGATAGGGTAGACCTCATACAATAACTGCCCAAGCAAGCTCTACCCTATACTTTTACATCAGGCAAATTGGGTTAATTCGTTATGTTAATACTAATCATCGTATAATAAAGTATAATAATAAAATAAAGTATATTAATAAATCATTATATAAAAAAGTATAATAATAAATCATCGTATAATATAATATATTTATATTAAAGTATAATAAAATTATAAAGTATAATAGAATAAAAAAAGAAATCATCGACAATCACATTTTGTTCGATTGAGAAGGTGTGCCACCTTCTTACTACTTCCCCATCTAGGATTCGACTTATCATTAAAAAAAAGGAGTCAAAAAAATGACTTTCATAGTCAATGGCCTAGTTAGTCCAGATCCAGAAAATGAGTTTCAAGATTTTTACCATTTCATGAAATGGTTAATGCTCTGTTTACGGTCAGCGGCGGTCGTAAACAAAGCGGACCCGGAGTTCCGGTACAAACGGTCTTACAGAGAGCTTTTATTAACGATCTGTCAAACCATTTCCACGTATCTAAAGACTTGGAAACAGAATGGGACTTTGGAATACCATATCAGACAACTCTTGGGATGAAGAGTCCGCCGAATTGGATCCGAATCCCCTTCAAGATTTTCCATATTTCGTTAAATGGTTAACGAAATATTTACAAGACGTGACTACAGTGCCTATCTTAAACGAAGACGACCCGGAGCTCTGGAACAGAGAATGGCGTGACATACTGTTTTTTATCTGTGAAACCATTGAAAATTATCTGGGGACTTATACTTTACTTGGGGAACTCCGAAATCCCATTTGGACGACTCTTCAGATGAAGAGTCCGTCGACTGAGATACGGATCTCTTTGGTTTCGAAGTATAAGAATACCCCAACTCAGACAAATAGAATCTATGGAGTAAGTGATATTCTTACTTACTCCATAGGTTCTCTTTTGGAATGGTTTCTCTTTTAGAAAATCTACTAAGATCGTACACACTCCGATTTAACAAAAATGATTACCCATGGAATGGCTATTTATCTATTCCAAATTCTTGTATTTTCATTCAAACAGGGGGAAGTCTCCATGGAAAGACGGCGGTTCAATTGGATGTTGTCTAAGGAGGAATTAGAACACGGGCGTGGGCTAAGTAAATCGATAGAAGGTATTGGCCCCATTGGAATTGGAAATACCAATGGGGTTGATAGTGACAGCTCTAATAATGTTGATCATTTATTCGGTGTCAGCGACATTCGGAATTTGATCTCTGATGTTTTAGTTAGGGATAATAGTAATGGTGAAAATTATTCCATATATTTTGATATTGAAAATATGATTTTTGAAATTGAAGATGATCGTTCTTTTCTGAATGAACTGAAAAGTTTTTTTTCTAGTTATCTGAATGATGGGTCTAAGAGCGACAATCACTACTATGATCGTTACATGTATGATACTCAATCTAGTTGGAATAATCACATTACTAGTTGCATTACGAATTATCTTCGTTCTGAAATCCATATTGATAGTTACTTTTATAGTTCCATTTGTATTTATAGTTCCATTTGTAATGAAAGTGTAAATAGTATTGGAAGTGATTTCGATATGACAAATGGAAGCGATGATGATCGTGACGATCTCGATATGACAAATGGAAGCGATGATGGTCGTGACGATCTCGATATGACAAATGGAAGTGATTTCGATATGACAAACGGAAGTGATTTCGATATCACAAATGGAAGCGATGATGGTCGTGACGATCTTGATGATCGTGACGATCTCGATATGACAAATGGAAGTGATTTCGATATCACAAACGGAAGTGATTTCGATATCACAAACGGAAGTGATAATGATATGACAAATGGAAGTCCTTTCTACAAGCGTTTCTGGGTTCTATGCGAAGATTGTAATGAATTAAATTATAAGAGATTTTTGAGGTTAAAACTTAATGTTTGTGAACATTGTGAATTTCATTTGAAAATGAACAGTTCAGAAAGAATCGAACTTTTGATGGATCCAGGCACTTGGGATGCTATGGATGAGGGCTTGGCTTCCGTAGATCCCATTGAATTTCATTCGGAGGAGGACCCTTATAAAGATCGTATTGAGTCTTATCAAAAAAATACGGGGTTAACTGAGGCTGTTCAAACAGGCGTAGGTCAACTAAACGGTATTTCCATAGCAATTGGGATTATGGATTTTCAGTTTATGGGGGGCAGTATGGGATCCGTAGTAGGCGAGAAAATCACCCGTTTGATCGAATATGCTACTAATAGATCTCTGCCTCTTATTATAGTGTGTGCTTCCGGAGGAGCGCGCATGCAAGAAGGAAGTTTGAGCTTGATGCAAATGGCTAAAATATCTTCAGCTTCATATAATTATCAATCAAATAAAAAGTTATTCTACGTATCAATCCTTACATCTCCTACAACCGGTGGAGTGACCGCCAGTTTTGGTATGTTAGGAGATATCATTATTGCCGAACCTAATGCCTACATTGCATTTGCGGGTAAAAGAGTAATTGAACAAACATTGAATAAGGAAGTACCGGAGGGTTCACAAGAAGCTGAGTATTTATTCGATAAGGGCTTATTCGACCCAATCGTACCACGTAATCCTTTAAAAGGTGTTCTGGGTGAGTTATTTCAACTTCACGGTTTCTTTCCCTTGAATCAAAATTCAATTGAAATCAAGTAGTTAATTCAGTTAGTTTCTTTTTTTTACTTTGTTTGATTACTAGAAACTAAATACTTGTATTGAATAATTCAAATGTAGAAAATAGAGAAAAGGAATAGGAATTTTGCATTTTTGCTTTTCTATATTCTATACTAGAATTCCCCGATAACTTAACTTCTATTTTTTATTTACTCGGAATCCCTGTTGGGTCGGATTCTAACGAATCCTTTGATAACTTGTAAGAAACTTTTTTGGTCTTAACTTTATTTAGAATTAGAAGATTAAGTATAAGTCGAACGATAATAATAAATATATAAGGGTGAATAGGTACGCTTATTTAGTTCTACCTTTCTTGTACCTATATATATTATTATATACTGAGAATAGATATACTTATCATAAGATATCTTTATAACAGGTACAAATATTAAATCGAGGTATCCATTCTATATCTATGACAACTTTCAACTTACCCGCTTTTTTTGTGCCTTTAGTGGGTCTAGTATTTCCGGCCATTGCAATGGCTTCTCTATTTCTTCATGTTCAAAAAAACAAGATTGCCTAGATTTGATGGGACCCAATCTCATCCATCCATTTTGTTTTTCAAGACCTGTACTTGGATCATAATACCGATATCTATACCTATTTAGTTAGTGGAATAGGGTACAACGTGTGTCTTCTTCCGAACACAAATGAAAGAGCTGTTATGCACGCGAAAACATGACATCATATAGATAAATGCATTCGATCTATTTTTAAATGGGTCAGCAGATGTATGAAATGGAAAGTAAAGGTATCTATATGTAGGTAGATATCCATAGTGGGATCATAGGAAGGGGCTCTTTTTTTTATATCTAACGGATTCGATGAATTACTCCTAATGGTTCACATCATAATAATAGTTCTAGTTGATGGGAGTTACTTCGGGAACAAAAAGAAAGTCAAATGCATTTGGGTTATTCTCTCAATTCCAATAAAATGAAACAACTGGATCTAGTATGAACTGGCGATCAGAACGTATATGGATAGAACTTATAACGGGGTCTCGAAAAACAAGCAATTTCTGTTGGGCCTGTATCCTTTTTTTAGGTTCGCTAGGATTCTTATTGGTTGGAACTTCTAGTTACCTTGGTAGGAATCTGATAGCCTTATTTCCTTCTCAGCAAATCCTTTTTTTTCCACAAGGGATCGTGATGTCTTTCTATGGAATCGCGGGTCTGTTCATTAGCTCCTATTTGTGGTGTACAATTTCGTGGAATGTAGGGAGTGGTTATGATAGATTCGATCGAAAAAAAGGAATAGTGTGTATTTTCCGCTGGGGATTCCCTGGAAGAAATCGTCGAATCCTACTTCAATTCCTTATGAAAGATATTCAGTCGATTAGAATAGAGGTTAAAGAAGGCATTTATCCTCGGCGTGTACTTTATATGGAAATCAGAGGTCGGGGTGCCGTTCCCTTGACTCGTACTGATGAGAATTTGACTCCAAGAGAAATTGAACAAAAAGCTGCAGAATTGGCCTATTTTTTGCGCGTACCAATTGAAGTATTTTGAAATGAATTGAAGAATGAATGCTTTTGCAGCATTGAGTAAGGAACTCGTTAATTCGATTTCTATTTGTTGTTATAGAACAACTTCCGTTTTTTTAGAGCGCTCATTCGAGCAAAAGCAGACGCATATGGAACAACCAGAAAACAAAGTGAAGTTGTTTTTGTCCACCAAAATACTTTTTTCATACTAGTAACACTAAGTGAAGTATGGATTCCTCACATATATCCGAACATATAGAATTAGAATTCCTCTTTTTTGGCCCAATATTTTTGAATGGATATGTTAGATATAGATGGATCATATCTTGTATATAATGGAATTCTGTTTTGTCAATCGATGTTTCGTTGTTATCTTTTATTTTCCTTTTTTAGGAGCAAAAAAAAGATATTAGATCGTTTATAACTATAACCATTCTATGTCTATGCCTCTCATTTTATTTCTCTCTTTTTTTGCTACTCCTTTTTTATTTCATCATGGCAATATTTTTCCGAAATTTCCCTCCGCGATTCCAAGTCTATGGGTAGCCAGCGAAATTTTTCCAAATAATGGATCTAAGGGGTTTCTTTTGCCCCGAAATAAAAAAAAATATGAATTTCTTGAAATGATTCGTTCGGGCATTCATCGAAAAGAGGATGGAATTGGTTCGAATGAAGAAATAAGAAAAAACAATATATATTATATATATTATATATTGTTATTGTTTCCAGATCCAAGAACTAACCAATGAATTAAAAAAGGGGGGATCGGTCTATGGATTCAATACCTTGTTATAGAACTCATGTTTCGTGGAAATAGCGTATTGGGTAGAGTCGAGTAATGAGGCGATTTCATTAACAATTCACAAAAAATGCCAAAAAAGAAAGCATTCAACCCCCTTTTATATCTTACTATGGTTTTTTTGCCCTGGTGGATTTCTCTCTTATTTAATAAAAGTATGGAATCCTTGGTTACTAATTGGTGGAATGCCGGGCAATCTGAAGTTTTTTTGAATAATATTCAAGAAAGGGGCGTTATAGAAAAATTCATAGAATTCGAAGAACTATTCCTTTTGGACGAAATGATAAAGGAGTACCCGGATACACATATACAAAAGCTAGGGATACACGAAGAAACAATACAATTGGTCAAGATGTACAACGAGGGTCATATCCATACCATTTTAGACTTTTCGACAAATCTAATAAGTTTCGCTATTCTATGTGGTTATTATATTCTGGGTAATGAAGAACTCATTATTCTTAATTCTTGGGTTCGGGAATTTATCCATAACTTAAGCGACACAATAAAAGCTTTTTCTATTCTTTTATTAACGGATTTATGTATCGGATTCCACTCGCCTCACGGTTGGGAACTACTGATTGGTTCTGTCTACAAGGATTTTGGATTTGATCATAATAATCAAATTATATCCGGCCTTGTTTCCACCTTTCCAGTCATTCTAGATACCATTTTTAAATATTTGATCTTCCGTTATTTAAATCGTGTATCTCCGTCACTTGTAGTGATTTATCATTCAATGAATGACTAAAGAATGATTCCATGATAGGAATCTAATCATTATGTTTCTATACTACCCATCCAGGGAATTCCTCCTGGATTCCAGTAAAATAGCAGAATCGTGGATAGGGAACTCTACTAGCAACCTACCCCCATTTATTGTAGAAATTTTCGGGATCAATGATTGGACCATGCAAAATAGAAATATCTTTTCTTGGATAAAGGAACAGATGACTCGATCCATTTCCGTATCGATCATTATATTTATATATGTAATAACTCGGACATCCATTTCCCATGCGTATCCCATTTTTGCACAACAGAGTTATGAAAATCCACGAGAAGCAACTGGGCGTATTGTATGCGCCAATTGTCATTTAGCTAATAAGCCCGTGGATATTGAGGTTCCACAAGCGGTACTTCCGGATACTGTATTTGAAGCAGTTGTTAGAATTCCTTATGATATCCAACTGAAACAAGTTCTTTCTAATGGGAAAAGGGGGTCTTTGAATGTAGGGGCCGTTCTTATTTTACCTGAGGGATTCGAATTGGCCCCCCCCGATCGTATTTCTCCGGAAATGAAAGAAAAGATGGGCAATCTTTCTTTTCAAAGTTATCGTCCTACTCAAAAAAATATTCTTGTGATAGGTCCTGTTCCTGGTCAGAAATATAGTGAAATCACCTTTCCTATTTTGTCTCCGGATCCCGTTACTCAAAAAGACGTTTACTTCTTAAAATATCCTATATATGCGGGCGGGAATAGGGGAAGGGGTCAAATTTATCCCGATGGAAGCAAGAGTAACAATACAGTCTATAATGCTACAGCATCGGGTATAGTAAGCAAAATAGTACGTAAAGAAAAAGGGGGGTATGAAATAACCATAGCAGATGCATCGGATGGACACTTAGTCGTTGATATTATACCTCCGGGCCCAGAACTTCTTGTTTCAGAGGGCGAATCCATCAAGCTTGATCAACCATTAACGAGTAATCCCAATGTGGGGGGATTTGGTCAGGGAGATGCAGAAATAGTACTTCAAGACCCATCACGTGTCCAAGGTCTTTTTTTCTTCTTGGCATCTGTTATTCTGGCACAAATCTTTTTGGTTCTTAAAAAGAAACAGTTTGAGAAGGTTCAATTGTCCGAAATGAATTTCTAGAGCCATTTATTTCTATTTCGAAACATTACGTTGATAAAAATAATAAACTTCTTGTTTGTTGATCGATGCGATTATGTATGGTCAAAAATAATAAGAAATCATGAAAAGCCTTTTGCTTGCTTTGTTTATACTGTTTTTCTTCAAACTATAAACGATTTGGAATTACTTGTATTCCATCGCGAATCATTAATATATTATCATGTAGGTTGCGAAGAATCTTTTTTTATTGATTTGACCCCGAGCCCCTCTTTTTTTTTTTCAATCCAAATTGGTGTGGTGTGACTACGTTGACTAGAAAATTTTTGAACGTTTATGTAATGAATAAAAGTCGCGTTGGAAGACATTAAAGAGTAAGAATGGACCTTGCCCCTCAAATTCGGGGGGCAGGGTCCATTCTTACTCTTTAATGTCTACAACACAGTTCATACGATTAC